TCACCATCCCCATAGTGTATGAGACAAATGTATGCATTTCTATTAGGGTCGTATTCTATAGTTACAATTCTACCATATATGTCTTTGTCATTCCGTCGAAAATCTATTTTCCGGTATAGACGCTTATGACCTCCCCCTCGATGCCCTGCGGTAATGATTCCTCTGGCATTTCGTCCTTTACTACAACGACGCTTTCCATAAATCAAACGATTTCGTGAATTGGATTTCACTTGACTGTCTACGGCTTCATTGCGTGTGCTCGGGATAGAAGTTTTGTATAAATGTATCGCCATGCTATTTAGTGTTTTTTAATTTAAGTTCTTTTCTTTCTAAGAGGTGGAATAGAATAACCCGGTTGAAGCGTAATGATCATACGTTTGTAATGCATTGTATGGCCCTTAATAGATCGCACTCTTCTACCCTTTATCGGGAGTCTATGACTATTCATAGCTATTACCTTGACACCAAAGAAGAGTTCGACCCATTGCTTTATTTCTGTTCTAGTTGATCCCGATTCGACATTAAAAGTATATTGATTTTTCCCCAATAACCGAATACTTTTGTCTGTAAATACTGCATATTTTATTCCATTCATAAATATATTTTCTTCCCTATGAGTTCTAGTCTCAATAAGACTACTAGTTTTTTTATTGTTCATATATATTTTATCGAATATACCACACCAATTCGTTATGTATGGATGATGAGATTCCATTGATACAGAGCCAATCGTTCTTTTTTCTCTGATAGATGGTCTGGATTCAAATCCTACTGAAAGGTCCAGTAGAGATCCGAAATTATTCCAATTAATTAAATTAATTATAATATATTTATATATATTTATATATATATAAATTATTTAAATAATAATCTAATTGAAGTTTAGTAATTAGTTATAATAATAATTGAAGTAAAGTAATAATAAATTTCAATTTATTAAAATTATTTAATTAAAAAAATAATTAATTAATAATAATAATCTAATTGAAGTTTAGTAATTAAAAAATAATATAATATAATAATCTAATTGAAGTTTAGTAATTCTTGTTTTTAAAAAATAATATAATATAATAATCTAATTGAAGTTTAGTAATTCTTGTTTTTGGAGAGAGGGTTTCATTGGGGTGCATCCAGTAGGAATTGAACCTACGACTTCGCCAATTATGAGTTGGGCGCTTTAACCATTCAGCCATGGATGCTTCGGGGGAATCCTCGTACCTGGTGAATAACCAAATTCCAATTGAAGTGAAATCTTTTAGATAAATCAATGCATTATAGGAGGTTTAAATACAAATGCATAAATTCAAATACTGGGTTTTCGAATTGAGAGAGATATTTAGAGAGATCCGGAATTCTCGCGATTTCTTATATTCATGGACTCAAATTAATTCAGCGGTATCTTTCATTCACATTTTTTTCTATCAAGAGAGTTTTATCAAACTCTTGGACTCCCGAATTTGGAGTATCCTACTTTCACGCAATTCACAGGGTTTAACAAGGAATCGATATTTCACGATCAATAATGTAGTATTCTTTGTAGTAGCGATCCTTCTATATCGTATTAACAATCGAAAGATGATCGAAAGAAAAAATTTCTATTTGACAGGACTTCTTCCTATACCTATGAATTCCATTGGACCCAGCAATGATAATAGATTGGAAGACTCAAAAGATTCAACCAATATCAATAGGTTGATTGTCCCGCTCCTGTATCTTCCAAAAGGAAAAAATATATCTCAGAGATCTTTTTTCTCTGATAGATGGTCAGAACTTCATCTGGATTCAAATCCTACTGAAAGGTCCAGTAGAGATCAGAAATTATTAAAGAAAGAAGAAGATGTTTCTTTTCTTTTTTCCAGGCGATCGGAAAATAAAGAAATAGAAAATATAGTCAAAATAAGTATGTATTTACAAAAGACTGTCTCAATTCATCCTATTTCATCCGATCGAGGATGTAATATGGTTACGAAGGATGAACTTGACAGTTCCAATAAGATTTCCTTATTGAACAAAAACCCACTTTTTGGTTTATTGCATCTATTCCAGTACCGGAACAGGGGGGGATACATGTTACACCACTATTTGGAATCAGAAGAGAGATTTCACGAACTGGCGGATCTATTGAATCTATCAATAACCGAGCCGTATTTGGTGTATCAGAAGCGATTTTCTTTTTCTATTGATTCTTTCAAATCGGATCCAAAACGATTCTTAAATGAGGTATTCAGGAATGAATCAAAAAAGAAATCTTTATTGGTTCTACCTCCTCTTTTTTATGAAGAGAATGAATCTTTTTATCAAAGGATCATAAAAAAATGGGTCCGCACCTCTTGTGGGAATGATTTGGAAAATTCAAAACCAAAAATAGTGGTATTTACTAGTAACAAAATAATGGAGGCAGTCTATCAATATAGATTGATCCAAAATCTGATTCAAATACAATATAGTATCTATGGGTACATAAGAAATGTATGGAATCAATTCATTAAAAAGAATAGATTCGACCGCAACTTCGAATATGGAATTCAAAGGTATCAAATAGAAAATGATACTATGAATCATAGAACTATAATGAAATACACGATCAACCAACATTTATCAAATTGGAAAAAGAGTCAGAAGAAAAGGTTCGATCCTCTTTTTTGGATTTCTCGAACCGAGGGATCCATGAATAGGGATCCTAATGCATATAGATATAAATGGTCCAATGGGACCGAGAATTTCCAGGAAAATTTGGACCATTTCATTTCCGAGCAGAATAGCCGTTTTCAAGTAGTGTTTGATCGATTACGTATTAATAAATATTCAATGAATTGGTCTGAGGTTATCGACAAAAAAGATTTATCTAAGTCACTTTGTTTCTTTTTGTCCAAGTTTCTTCTCTTTTTGTCTAACTCACTTCCTTTTTTCTTTGTGAGTTTCGGGAGTATCCCCGTTCATAGGTCCCAGATCCACATCTATGAATTGAAAGGTCCGAATGATCCACTCTGTAATCAGTTGTTAGAATCAAGAGGTCTTCAAATAGGTAATTTGAAAAAAAGTAAACCCTTCTTATTGGATGACTACCATACTTCCCAAAAATCGAAATTATTGATCAATGGAGGACCAATATCACCGTTTTTGTTCAATAAGATACCAAATAGGATGACGGATTCCTATTTCTCAATGATATCCCACGGTCAAGACAATTGGTTGAATCCCGTGAAACCGTTTCATAGAAGTTCATTGATATCCTCTTTTTATAAAGCAAATCGACTGCGATTCTTGAATAATCCATATAATTTAGGCTTCCATTGGAACACAAGATTCTCTTTTTATGTGGAAAGGGCCTGTATCAATAATTATGATTTTCTGTATGGACAATTCCTCAATATCTTGTTCAGTCGAAACAAAATATTTTCTTTGTGCGGCGGTAAAAAAAAACATGCTTTTTTGGAGAGAGATACTATTTCACCAATCGAATTACAGGTATCTAACATTTTAATACCTAAGGATTTTCCACAAAGTGGTCACGATAGAACTAGTTACTCGATCACAGACATTTCTGGAACACCTCTAACAGAGGAAGAAAAAGTCCTTTTTGAAAGAATTGATTGTCAACCTCTTTCAGATATGAATCTACCTGATTCAGAAGGGAAGAACTTGCATAAGTATCTAAATTTCAATTCCAACATGGGTTTGATTCAAACTCCATATTCTGAGAAATATTTCCCATCCGAAAAGAGGAAAAAACGTAGTCCTTATGTAAAAAAACCCCTTGAGAAAGGGGAGATGTATAGAACCTTTCAAAGAGATAGTGTTTTTTCAACTCTCTCAAAATTGAATAGATTCCGAAGATATATACCATGGTTACTTACCTCGACAGGGCACAAATATCTAAATTTAATATTTTTAGATACTTTTTCAGACCTAGTGACGATACTAAGTAGTAGTAAAAAATTTCAAAAATTTATATCCATTTTTCATGATATTATGCATGGATCAGATATATTATCGGGAATTATTCAGAAAAAATTGTGTCTTTCACAATGGAATCTGATAAGTGAGATTTCTAGTAAGTCTTTCCATAATCTTCTGCGCCAAGAAATTTTTCATCGAAATAATGAGTCACCATCGACACATCTGAGATCGCTAAATATTCGGGAGTTCTTCTATTCAATCCTTTTCCTTCTTCTTGTTACTGGATATCTCATTTTTACACATCTTCTCTTTGTTTCTCGATTCTATGGTGAGTTACAGACAGAGTTCCAACAGGTCAAATCTTTGATGATTCCATCCTACATGATTGAGTTGCGAAAACTTCTGGATAGGTATCCTACATCGGGACTTAATTCTTTCTGGTTAAAGAATCTCTTTCTAGTTGCTATGGAAGAATTAGGAAAGTTTATAGAAGAAAGACGAGGTTCTGCTTCTGGCAGCAACATGCTATGGGGTGGTGGTGCCATTTATGAGGTCAAATCCATACGTTCTAAGAAGAAAGATTTTAATCTCATCGATCTCATAAGTATTATACCAAATCCCATCAATCTAATAGCTTTTTCGAGAAATACTAGACATCTAAGTCATACAAGTAAATTGCTATATTCCTTCATAAGAAAAAGAAAAAACGTAAATAGTGATTGGGTTGATGATAAAATAGAATCCTGGATCTCGAACAGTGATTTGATTGCTGATAAAGAAAGAGAATTCTTGGTTCAGTTCTCTACCTTAACGGCAGAAAAAGGGATTGATCAAATTCTATTGAGTCTGACTCATAGTGATCATTTAGCAAAGAATAACTCTGGTTATCAAATGATTGAACAACCGGGAACAATTTACTTACGAGATTTAATTGACATTCATAAAAAGGATCTAATGAATTATGAGTTCAATCCATCCTGCTTAGCAGAAAGACGGATATTCCTTGCTCATTATCAGACAATTACTTATTCACAAACCCCGTGTGGGGCTAGTAGTTTTGATTTCCCATCCAATAGGAAACCCTTTTCGCTCCGCTTAGCCCTACCCCTAGGAGGGGGTATTTTAGTGATTGGTTCTATAGGAACTGGACGATCCTTTTTGGTCAAATACCTAGCGAAAAACTCTTATGTTCCTTTCATTACAGTATTTCTGAACAAGTTCCTGGATAACCATCCTAAGGGTTTTAATATTGATGAGAATGATAGTGAAGAGAAAATTTTTGATGATAGAGAGGGTACCATTTACAGTCTTTTACCTAGTAACGAGAGTCAGGATAGTTACTATAGTTACGATAGTGATGATAGTGAGGATTTCGACCGTGACCTTGATAGGAAGCTAAAGTTTATAACTATGAAGGATGTGCTACCTAGGGATCTTATACCGGAAATAGACCGATTTTTGATCACCCTTCAATTCGAATTAGCAAAAGCAATGTCTCCTTGTATAATTTGGATTCCAAACATTCATGATCTGAATATGAATGAGTCCAATGACTTATCCCTCGGTCTATTAGTGAACTATCTTTCTAGGGATAGTAAAAGATGTTCCACTAGAAATATTCTTGTTATTGCTTCGACTCATATTCCCCAAAAAGTAGATCCCGCTCTAATCGCTCCGAATAAATTAAATACATGCATTAAGATACGAAGGCTTCTTATTCCACAACAACGAAAGCACTTTTTTACTCTTTCATATACAAGGGGATTTCACTTGGAAAAGAAAATGTTCCATACTAAAGGATTTGGGTCCATAACGATGGGTTCCAATGTACGAGATCTTGTAGCACTTACCAATGAGGCCCTATCAATTAGTATTATACAAAAGAAATCGATAATAGACACTAATATAATTAGATCTGCTCTTCATAAACAAACTTGGGATTTGCGATCTCAGATAAGATCGGTTCAGGATCATGGGATCCTTTTCTATCAGGTAGGAAGGGCTGTTTCACAAAATGTACTTCTAAGTAATTGCTCCATAGATCCTATATCTATTTATATGAAGAAGAAATCATGTAACGAGGGGGATTCTTATTTATACAAATGGTACTTCGAACTTGGAACAAGCATGAAGAAATTAACGATACTTCTTTATCTGTTAAGTTGTTCTGCCGGATCGGTCGCTCAAGACCTTTGGTCTCTACCGGAACAAAATGGGATCACTTCTTATAGACTCGTTGAGAATGATTCTGATCTACTTCATGGCCTATTAGAAGTAGAAGGCGCTCTGGTGGGATCCTCACGGACAGAAAAAGATTGCAGTAAGTTTGATAATGATCGAGTGACATTGTTTCTTCGGCCCGAACCAAGGAATCCCTTAAATATGATTAAAAATGGATCTAATTCTATCGTTGATCAGAGATTTCTCTATGAAAAATATGAATCGGAGTTTGAAGAAGGGGGAGGAGTCCTCAACCCGCAACAGATAGAGGAGGATTTATTCAATCACATAGTTTGGGCCCCTAGAATATGGCGCCCTTGGGGCTTTTTATTTGATTGTATCGAAAGATCCAATGAATTGGGATTTCCCTATTGGGAGAGGTCATTTCGGGACAAGCAGATCATTTATGATGAAGAGGATGAGCTTCAAGAGAACGATTCGGAGTTCTTGCAGGGTGAAACCATGCAGTACCAGACACGAGATAGGTCTTCCAAAGAACAAGGCGTTTTTCGAATAAGCCAATTCATTTGGGAACCCGCGGATCCACTCTTTTTGCTATTCAAAGATGATACTTTTGTTTCTGTGTTTTCACATCGAGAATTCTTTGCAGATGAAGAGATGTCAAGGGTACTTCTGACTTCCCAAACAGACAAATATTATTGGAAATATATAAATCAACCCTGGTTTATGAAGAATACACAAGAAAAGCATTTTGAATTGTTGATTCATCGACAGAGATGGCTTAGAACCAATAGTTCATTTTCGAATGGATTTTTCCGTTCTAATACTCTATTGGAGAGTTATCAATATTTATCAAATCTGTTTCTATCTAATGGAACGCTATTGGATGAAATGACAAAGACATTGTTGAGAAAACAATGGCTTTTCCCGGACGAGATGGTTGTTGCTATCTCTTCCAATAACGAATCATTGGTTTAACCGAATAACTAAATAAAATAGATACTTTCTTTCTCTTCGTCTCAAATTGATATTAGGGGATCTTCTGAAACATCCCCTAATATCAATCAATACTAAACATTCTTGTTGACTGAGCTTGTTGACTGAGACTAACTCTAATTGTCTTGTTCTGAAGTAAACAAAGAGATCTACGGGATGGTTTGTCCTATTAAGATATTCAGGACCAATAAGTACTGAATTCTCTTTCTTTTAGGATAGGTCCTGAAAGGAAAAGGAAGGTTGGCATGCCAACAGGCGTCTATTCTGGAATTCACCCGACCTGAAAGTATAGTACCCACTTTTTTTTGGAATGTCCGGGGCCAAAGTAATTTATTGAATAGATAAGTCGCCAATCTCTAAAACAGACTATGTAATGTCCTTTATCCGTTGGTTTACGGGTGGGCATTTTACTAGAGGTTTCTA